GTATAACCCAATTGAGACATTGTAGAATAGGCTAAACCTCTCTTAATATCTTTTTGAGCAAGAGCTAAAGTAGCTCCTAATAGGACTGTTATTATACCTATCAAAGCTATTAGATTCATTATGTAGGGTATGGCTACGAAAAGAGGAAAAAGTCGAGCGACAAGAAAAACTCCAGCCGCTACCATAGTAGCAGCGTGTATCAGAGCTGAAATAGGAGTAGGTCCCTCCATAGCATCTGGTAACCATACATGAAGGGGGAATTGTGCCGATTTAGCAATTGCCCCCGAAAATAATAAGAAAGCACACAAAGTAATAAACAAAAAATGAATCTCACTCTTATAAGTCAAGTTATTGAATATTTCGAACAAATCACAAAATTCTAAACTACCTGTTATCCAATAAAGGCCTAAAATTCCTAATAGTAACCCAAAATCTCCTACACGATTAGTTACAAACGCTTTCTGACACGCATTCGATGCAATAGGTCGTGTGAACCAAAAACCTATTAATAGATAAGAACACATTCCAACCAATTCCCAAAAAATATAAATTTGTATCAAATTAGAACTAGTAACTAATCCGAACATTGAAGTATTGAAAAAACTCATATAAGCAAAAAATCTCAAATAGCCTTGATCATGAGACATATAATTATCACTATAAATAAGAACCATAATTCCAACTGTAGTAATTAATAGTAACAAAATAGAAGTCAATGGGTCAATCAAGTGTCCGAATTCTAAAGAAAAATCATTAGTGATGGTCCACGACCATATATATTGATAAATAGAATTACTATTTATTTGCTGAATAAACAAATCGGTTGAAAAAATAAGCACTATACTTAACAATAAAATACTCGGAACCGCCCACCGACGACGAAGTTTTTTTGTTGCTGCCGAGAAAAGTAGAAGTCCCACTCCTATTAACATAGGAACTGCAAGTGTAACGAAGGGTATGATCCACGAATATTGATATATATGTGCCATAACTTAATTAATGATTAATTCTTTCTTGGTTCTGATTCATCGGCTCTTATCTCTTGTTATTTTTAAATTTAAATTTTATTGAACGGATTTGCCAAAAAAAAGAATAATTAATAATATAATAATAATGATATTCAAAACTTAAATAGAAATTTTTCTTCATAATTATTCTGAATTTTTTTCAAAATACTTTACATATTCAAATTAAGAAGTTAGAATTGGTCAAATAATATACGACGATACTAATGAAACAAGACACTAATAAAAGAAAATTTACTCTAAAATTCGATTATTGCTGTGGATTGCAAAGATTTATATCCAGAGAATTTATATACAAAGGATAAAGAATTATATTAAAAAAAGAATTATATTAAAAATAGTACTTAATTTTAATTTTATTTTATAAAGATGATAAAAAAAAATTCTTTTTCCAAAATTCTTCAACATTCAATAAAAAAGTAACATTCAATAAAAAAGTAATAATAAAAAAAAGAATTCTTTTTTTTATTACTTTTTTCAAGTCAGAATTATTAATGATTGTATTTTATTTTGACCCAGATTTAATGCCTTCTCTTTTGTTTATAACAAATCCTATGTATGATATTGGGCACTTTACGTTTACATAAGATAAAAGGAAAAAAATAATTAATAAAAAGGAAAAAGAGAATTAATAAAATATCTTTTACATGAAATGGTTTTTAGAAAATCATATATTTTTTAAAAATGGATTAATGATTTTGAATTTGAAAATTCAACTTCAATAAATTCAATTTCAATTAGGGAGACCCTCTCTTCGAGCTTAACCAATTCCTAGAAAAAAAAAAGAAAAAAAAACATTTTCATGGGGATAAAAAACTAAAGTTTTTGATGTATTTTATTCTATATAAATTCTATATATAAAATAAATTCTATATATAAATTATTCTATATATAAATACAGTATGACGAAAAAAAGAAGAAATCTAACTACGAACTAATAAAAAGCAATGGTTAGGCTTTGTAAGAAGCAAATAGAATTTAACGACTAAATAACTAGATAATACTAGATAATATAATACTAGATAATAAAGAACAATTTTTTTTTTTAACACTATACGACAATATATGTCTTTCACATCCACTTCTAACAATAAAATAAATAATCTCTTTAATGTTGAATGGCAGTTCCAAAAAAACGTACTTCTATTTCAAAAAAGCGTATTCGAAAAAATATTTGGAAAAGAGGGGGATATTGGACCGCGTTGAAAGCTTTTTCGTTAGCAAAATCTCTTTCTACAGGTAATTCAAAAAGTTTTTTTGTGCAACAACTAAAAAATCAAACATCGGAATAATCTAACTCGGCTTGACATCGGAAAAAGATTGAATTTGATTTAGCATTTAAAATAAAAAATATATACGAATATATACATAACGAATATATACATCGATATAATATTCTATACAATATTCTATATAATATATACAGAATATGATATACATATACTTTGAATAGAAAATAAATAGAATAAATAGAAATTTAATTATATAATTTCTATATAATTTTATATAATTTATAATTTTATATAATTTCCAACCTTTATTGAGATAATCAATACAAAATTGACCCTTTTCCCTCCTTATCCTATGGATATGTGGAATCTAATTTGGCTATCTAATTTGGCTATTGAATTCTAAAAAGGGGTACTTTTTTTTTTTGTTTGCAAAAAAAAAAAAGAAGACACAAAGTTCGTCTTTTTTGATTTTTAGCAAATTTTCTCATTTCCGGGATGGGGATTCTTATTTTCCCCATCCAGCCCTTTGTCACAATAATACGAAATATTAATAAGTTTTTAATAAGTTTTTGAATAGATGAATAAAAAAGAGCCGATCTAAAATCATTAGTAAAAAAAAAACTAATCGTTAAAAACAAAAATTATTAATTTTTAAGTCACCCTCCTTAAAAAAAAATATTATTTTAAATATTATTTTAAATAACTAATAAGCTCCCCTTTCTATCCAATTAAAATTAATAAAATTTGCATATTGCATATTTAGTTTAGATAGATATGTATATAAGAGGTTATCTTTGAATGATTTTTTTTTACTTTTACACTATATATTTACTTTTACACTATATATTTGGACTGGAAGATGGATCTCAAGATATATATTAAAAATGAGACAATATTAAAAAAAAATCACGAAATTTTTTTGTTATATGATATGCCCAACTCAATACCTAATTAAATTGTTAAATTAAATCTTAACACAAATTCTTTAAGCCCTGAAATACTAAGGATTATTAAATAAAATAGTTTCATAAATCTAAAATTGTAATCCATAAAAAAAAATTCTATTTTTTTTTTAGCCCTAGTCATAGACTGCAATAAGAATTATATTATTTACAAGGGTTTCGTTGTATAAGAGTATAAGAGTCGAAACTACAAAAAAACAACATTGTTAAGTTAATCAAAATTGACACATTAAATAATAATAAAGATTATTATGAAAATACCCAAAGCATCAATTATTTCAATTAAATAATTTATTTAAATGAAATAATTGATGCTTTGATTCATTAATTTTTATGTTTTCGAAATAAAAAATGAAAAAAAAAATATTAAAGCTACGCTACTAAAATTAAAGCTCGACGATTGAATCAAAATTGGTTATTATGATTTTGAGCAAGCCGCTATGGTGAAATCGGTAGACACGCTGCTCTTAGGAAGCAGTGCTAGAGCATCTCGGTTCGAGTCCGAGTGGCGGCATAATATAATGTCTTTTCATTTCCTTTTCAAGAGGATACAATACGCCCTATAATGATAATGAATTCAATTCATGATTTCAATTATGTATAATGTATAATATTATGTATAATGTATAATTAAAGAATCCTACCCTTTTGTTAATGTTAATTTGTTAGGGATTTTTATGATATTTTTGACTTTAGAACACATATTAACTCATATTTCTTTTTCGGTTGTTTCAATTGGAATTCTAATTCATTTAATGGCCTTATTAGTCGACGAATTTGTAGGACTTTATGCTTCGTCAAAAAAGGTCATGAGAACTTCTTTTTTCTGTATAACAGGATTATTAGTTACTCGTTGGAGTTATTCGGGACATTTACCATTAAGTGACTTATATGAATCATTAATCTTTCTTTCATGGGGTTTTGCAATTATTCATATGGTTCCATATTTGAAAAAAAAAAAAAATTATTTAAACATAATAATTGCCCCAAGTATTTTTTTTACCCAAGCGTTTGCTACTTCGGGTTTTTTAACTAACCTGCATCGATCTGAAGTCTTAGTACCTGCTCTCCAATCCCGGTGGTTAATGATGCACGTAAGTATGATGGTATTGGGCTATGCAGCTCTTTTATGTGGATCATTATTATCAGTAGCCCTTCTAGTAATTACATTTTACAAAATCATAAGAACCTTTGATAGTGCTAAAAGTAATAATTTTTTATCTAGTTCATTTTCCTTTGGTAAGAGCCAATACATGACGAAAAAAAATAATGTTTTTAAAAAGACTTCCTTTCTTTCTTCTAGAAATTATTACAGGTCTCAATTGATTCAACAATTAGATCAGTGGGGTTATCGTATTATTAGTATAGGGTTTATTTTTTTGACCATAGGTATTCTTTCGGGAGCGGTCTGGGCTAATGAAGCCTGGGGATCATATTGGAATTGGGACCCAAAAGAAACTTGGGCTTTTATTACTTGGGCCATATTCGTGATTTATTTCCATATTCGAACAAATAAAAATTCTGATGAGGGTTTAAATTCTGCAATTGTTGCTTCTATGGGCTTTCTTATAATTTGGATCTGCTATTTTGGAGTTAATCTATTAGGACTTGGACTACATAGTTATGGTTCATTTACATTAACATCAAATTGATGAAGGGATCTGTCGCATATAACTATAGGACAACATATACAAGAAATTTTAGGTAATTCTTTGAGAACTTTTTGAATCACTACATTACTTGATTCAAAAAATTCTCAAAAGGGGGCAAAGGCATAAAGGGGTGTAGAATTGATTTTTTTTAACTTAAATTTAAATGAAAAGGAAAAAAAAAGAGATTTTTTTTATTGTTAAAGTTTTCATTTTTAAAAAAGAATAGGATTCCTTTTTCATTTTCTGTTTTATTTCGAAAAACTACCTATAAAAAAACGGAAATAGAATAGCCTCAACCTTGTCAACTGATAATGAGAAAACGCAATCCGGATAAATACCAATACCTATTACAGGAAGAAGGATAGCGATCGAAACAAATAACTCTCGCGGTCCAGAATCAAAAAAATAAGAATTTTGGGCATTAAACAGCTTGTATCCATAGAACATCTGGCGTAACATAGATAATAAATAAATAGGAGTTAGGACGATTCCAACCGCCAGTACAAAAGTAATTAGTATTTTTGGCATTAAAAGATATTTTTGGTCAATAATTATTCCAAAAAATACTATCAATTCAGCAAAAAAACCGCTCATGCCCGGTAATGCAAGAGACGCTAGCGATAAGATACTGAATAACGTGAATATTTTTGGCATTGGGGCAGCCATTCCGCCCATTTCGTCGAGATAAAGAAGACGTATTCTATCATAACTCGTTCCCGCCAAGAAAAAAAGTGCAGCGCCAATAAATCCATGTGATATTATTTGTAAAATGACTCCATTGAGTCCCATCTCGCTTAGAGAGCAAATTCCGATAATTATGAAACCCATATGAGATACAGACGAATAGGCTATTCTTTTTTTTAAATTTCGCTGACCAAGAGATGTTAAAGCTGCATAGATTATTTGTATTGCGCCCACTATTATCAACCAGGGCGAAAATATCGAATGAGCATGGGGGAGTAATTCCATATTGATTCGAACCAACCCGTATGCTCCCATTTTTAATAAGATTCCGGCTAGAAGCATACAAGTACTGTAATGTGCTTCTCCGTGGGTGTCTGGTAACCATGTATGTAAGGGTATAATCGGTGACTTGACAGCAAACGCAATAAGAAATCCAATATAGAATATTATTTCCAGAGCCATGGGATATGATTGATTGGCTAATGTTTCAAAATTAAATGTTGGTTCCTTGGTACCGTATAAAGCGATACCTAAAGCCCCCATTAATAAAAAAACAGAACTTCCCGCAGTATACAAAATAAACTTTGTAGCTGAATAGAGACGTTTCTTTCCTCCCCACATGGCTACAAGCAGATAAACGGGAATTAATTCTAATTCCCACATGATGAAAAAAAGTAAAAGATCTTGAGAAGAAAATAATCCTATTTGACCACTATACATTGCTAACATTAAAAAATGGAATAGTCGGGAATCCCGAGTAACTGGCCGAGCCGCTAAAATAGCTAAAGTAGTGATAAACCCTGTCAGTAAAATAGGTCCGAGAGAAAGTCCATCTATTCCCAATCTCCAGTAAAAATCAAAAAAATGGATCCATTTATAATCTTCTATTAATTGGGTTAATGGATCGTCCAATTCAAAATAATAAGAGAATGTATAAGTCATTAAAAGTAATTCTACTATACATATAAAAATAGTATACCACCTAATTACCTTATTTCCTCTATGTGGGAGAAAAAAAATTAAGGAACCTGCGGATATTGGTAAAACTACAAACATTGTTAACCAAGGAAAAGACTTCGTGGTAAAAACAAGATAACTTGGACCAGAAAAACCCTTAATCAAAAAAATTCTCTTTTTTTGATTAAGGGTTTTTGTCGGTAAACAAAAAATCAAATGTATTCAAGTGGTATTTTCTGGAAAGTATCAATAAGCTAGACCCATGCTTCTAGTTGTTTCATGCCATAAATAAACTCGAACACTTAAAAAATCTGTTGGACAGGCAGATTCACATCTCTTACAGCCAACACAATCTTCTGTTCTTGGAGCAGAGGCAATTTGCTTAGCCTTACACCCGTCCCAAGGTATCATTTCTAATACATCTGTGGGGCAGGCGCGGACACATTGAGTACAACCTATACATGTATCATAAATCTTTACTGAATGTGACATTGGATTTAGAATTTTTTTTTTAACTTTATACTTTTTCGATCTAGTAAATTTCTACAATGAATCATATATGTGAATACCAGATGAATCAATGATTTACCAGACTTGTGCTATTCAATTCCGGATCGACTCGGGAGATATAACCAAGATGCTTTAATTTAATTTATTCGTTTTTCGCAAACATGATCTGATTGGTTCCGTATCCGTATCATATATACCAATTCAATTTGATTATTTGATTATTTGATTATTTGATTAATAGAAAGGTTCTATTTATATATATTTATATATATTATATATATAAATATTATATATATAAATATTATTTATATGTATTTATATAGAAATTTCTATTTTCTATTCTATTTTATATGATTAATACTACTTATTCAACAAATTATGATTAATACTACTTATTCAACAAATTGGATTGATTGATACGAGTTGATTTTCTGTTACGATAAATTGACGAAACAATAGCCAATCCAATAGCGGCTTCAGCGGCCGCGATAGCTATAATAAAAATTGAGAAAATATTTCCTTTTAATTGGCGACTATCAAAAAAATCAGAAAATGTTACAAAATTTATATTAACCGCATTCAGTATAAGTTCAAGACACATAAGAGCTCGAACCATATTTCGACTCGTAATCAATCCATAAATACCGATAGAAAATAAATAGACACTCAAAACAAGTACATATTCCCGCATCATCGGCCAACTCCTTATCAATTTCGATTTATTACCAATCTATTTATTTCTTGTGTACTTGGTTTATGAAATTCTTATTCTAGTCAATCCAATATGTTGATATTGAATTCTTATTCATATTGAAATAAATCGAATAAACAAATCTCTACATGAATAATCTTCAAATTCAAATAGAATTAAAGTCAAATGAATGTAATAAGATCGAGCAACAAACAAGTTGAATTTGGATTTCAATTGCTAATTCCAAAGATTTATTATTGATGAGCCACAGCAATAGCACCTATCAAAGCAACTAAAAGAATTATTGAAATGAATTCAAATGGAAGGAAAAAATCGGTTGATAAATGAATTCCAATTTGTTGACTATTACTTATCCAATCCTGCTCTATAATCTGGTTTTTTCTTGTAGTCCAAATAACCCCGTACCATGACGTATCTGGAATAATAGTAATTAGTGAAACAAAAATACTTGTACAAATTAAGGAAGTAAACCCATTCCCAACGGTCAAAATATTAAAATCTTTGTAATATTCTGAAGTATTCATGAACATCACAGCAAATAGAATTAAAACGTTTATAGCTCCCACATAAATAAGTAGCTGCGCGGCAGCTACAAAATGAGAATTTGATAAAATATAGAATAAGGATATACAAACGAGAACCAATCCCAACGAAAAGGCAGAATAAATTGGGTTGGTAAGTAATACCACTCCTAGACTTCCTAATATAAGACCTAATCCCAGAAAAACTAAAAGAAAATCATGTATTGGTCCAGGCAAATCCATTGTACGTAAAATAAAAGATAAAAAATCAAATTGTTTTTTCATGACCTTATTGACCTCACCGGGAAAAGCCCTTTTTTCGATTTTTTTAGAATAGGGTGATAATTGAATTAAACCCTAAGGGTTGGAAATTCTTGTAGGTACAACTATTAAACTTATCTTATTCTTTCTCAAAAAGGGTAATGATTAGAAATTATTCTATATAAATAGATAAGATATAAATAGAAATGAAAAATAGAAATTTTGAAATAACTATGGATAGAACTCGGGGTATATTACTAGATTTTCAATCCAAATTTAGCCATGCTGCGGTTCTCACCAACCAATCAAATAACTGGTTGAGTTTTGTAGTTATTGAATACACAAAATGAAAAAATCATTCCCCCCTTTTTCGGTCAAAATGGAATCTTAGTTTATGAATTGGAAATTGTTCTTTAATTAATCTTTAATCAAAGGAGATTTCGCGTTTTGTTTTGATGAGATGAATTCAAAATTGTTCGAATTGTATAATCGTCAATTATTGACATTGGTAAACGCCCTAAAGCAATTTGATTATAATTCAATTCGTGACGATCATAAGTAGAAAGTTCATATTCTTCAGTCATTGATAAACAATTTGTTGGGCAATACTCAACACAGTTACCACAAAATATACAGATTCCAAAATCAATACTATAATTAAGCAATCGCTTCTTTCGAATATCGGTTTCAAATTTCCAATCAATAAGAGGTAGATCAATAGGACATACGCGAACACATACTTCACAAGCAATGCATTTATCAAATTCAAAATGGATTCGACCACGAAAACGTTCAGATGTGATTAATTTTTCATAAGGATATTGAATAGTTACGGGCAAACGATTTATGTGGGATAAGGTAATCATGAAACTTTGGCCAATGTACCTAGCGGCTCGTATGGTTTGTTGACCATAATTCATGAACCCGGTTACTAGGGAGAACATATAGTGAATATCTATGAATAATCTTATGTTTATTTATTTCTCTTGTTTTGTTTGAGACAAGACAGAATATAGAAAAGCATTTCTTTATAGTGAAAGGAGTTGGGAAGAAGTTGTTAATAATAAATTTCCGAGAGAAATAGGTAAAAGAAATTTCCAACCAAGATTTAATAATTGGTCCATTCTTAGTCGAGGCAAAGTCCATCTTGTTGTGATCGAAATGAACAAGAACAAATAAGTTTTAACTAATGTAATAAAAATACCAATTGTTACTCCGAAGACTCCACCGACGTTATTTATTTCAAAAAAGTCTGGAAGGGAAATGGCGGGAATAGACATATTCCAACCTCCAAAGTAAAGAACTGTTACAAATAATGACGAAACTAATAAGTTTAGATAGGAAGCAATATAAAATAAACCAAATTTGATACCCGAATATTCGGTTTGATACCCTGCTACTAATTCTTCTTCTGCTTCTGGTAAATCAAAGGGTAATCTTTCACATTCTGCCAGGGACGAAATTAAAAAAATGATAAACCCTATAGGTTGGCGCCACAAGTTCCATCCCCACAAACCATATTTTGATTGCGCCTCAACTATATCAACTGTACTTGAACTGTTAGATAATCATAGTCGATGATAACATCACTGTTCCGATCGCTATTACAGAACCGTACATGAGATTCTCACCTCATACGGCTCCTCTAAGGCCATAAATAAATCTAAGGACTGGGTCGTATTATTTATTTTAATACATATATTTATCGTATTTATCTGCTAAATCCGATAAAAATGGATCGAACGTTCCCTAATTCGACCAATGCAATTCTATCTGTTAGAATACTAAAAATAAAAAAGTACTTCTGAATTGATCTCATCCTTTAAGAATTGAAATTTTTCTTTTTTGGGTAATAACTTATACTTCAATAAAATATTCAATAAAATATTCCTTGTAGAAATAGCAATAGCTATTTCACCCTATCTTTTTTCTTTTTTGATTACGAAACGAAAAAGAATTAGACATTTCCTTAGTTTATGCATTATGATACGAATTTGATTTCCATAAACATAAATATGGATAGAGGAAAAATCAAATAAATAAAAAGGAAAAAGGATCTCTTTTTTCTATTGTAAACGTATTATATTCTTTGTTTTGTTTCGCTCCTATTCTTCTTTCTGAAAAGGGGGAGGGGTCAAAAAATGAAAATAATAAAAAAAAAAAGAAAGCAAAGGATTATTTCGTTCCTGATAGTCATTTCTTTAATCAGTGGGCGGGAGGATACTCTGAATCGGAATTATGTTATGGGGAGTACTGCCTGATCATTTCTACGAATTAAAAGCCCCAATTAATATTCTTTTTATATTATTATGTTGAAATATCTTTGTCGAAATATCTTTCTATTCTTTTTTTATAATTTTGAAAATCTCTATTACCAATCCTTTGTGTATCTTGGTGTTCCTAACCATCCACTTATTGTTGCTCAATTACTCGCTAGTTAGCATTATGGTAATACAGATAAATGATAGTGAAAACTCAATAAAGTTGATCTTGAGCCCGCTTCAAGCTAGGATGAATAATCAACCAATCTTGGGGCAACCGCTTTCGTCTTATTATGTTTAGTTTAGTTCTGCTTTACTCTTGTACATAGGAAATGAGTCTCCATTTTTTACGCCAAAAGTTCAAGCTGTTTTATTTCACTCATATAACTATCCAATTTCGTTCATGAACCAAAAAAAAGGAAATATAGTCAATTCATTTCATTTTGCCTTTTTCTGTTCTTAAATTTTCTTACAAAAAAGTTGATCTTTCAACGAATCGCACGTAGAGATATGGATAATACACAGAGAGTTAAGGGTATTTCATAACTAATAGATTGAGCAGTAGCTCGAAGACCACCTACAAAAGAATATTTATTATTTGATCCATAACCTGACATAAGAAGACCGATGGGAACAATGCTTGAAATGGCAATCCATAAAAAAACACCCATTTTTAGATCAGCTAAAACAAAATGATATCCAAAAGGAATTACTGCATAGCTTAATAAAGTTGATATGACTGCTATAGATGGCCCGATACTGAATAACCGAGTATCCCCCCTTGAGGGAAAAAGATTCTCTTTGAAAAGTAATTTTGTTCCATCGGCTAACGCTTGAAGAACTCCAAAAGGACCGGCATATTCAGGTCCAATACGTTGTTGTATTCCTGCAGATATTTCTCTTTCTAACCACACAATTACTAGTATGCCTAGTGTGATTACCAGTACAAGAGTCAAAATAGGAACAAGCATCCATATAATTTCATAGATCTCGTTGATGGAGTCTAATCTGGAAAAAGAGTTGATAGCTTGTACTTCTCTCGTATTAATGACTTCCGGTGTATCAATTATCATTTCAACGATCAACTTCTCCCATAATGATATCTATACTACCTAGTATTGTCATAATATCAGCCAATTTCATTCTTTTAACTAGTTGAGGGAGAATTTGCAAATTGATAAAACCCGGTGGGCGAATTTTCCATCTCCACGGAAAACTGCTCTGATCCCCGATCAGAAAAATGCCCAATTCCCCCTTTGGGGCTTCGACTCTTACATAAAGTTCTTGTTTTGGCAATTCAAAAGTAGGAGAAGTTTTTTTACTAATGAATCGATATTCAAAATCATTCCATTCTGGACCCTTTTCGCTATCAAAACATCTAACTTCTAGATTTTCGTAGGGTCCCCCTGGAATTCCTTCCAAAGCCTGTTGAATAATTTTTATGGATTCTGTCATTTCACCAATTCGGACTAAATAACGAGCCAGCGAATCTCCTTCCTTTTGCCACTGGACTTCCCAATCAAATTCTTCGTAAGACTCATAATGATCAACCTTACGGAGATCCCATTGTATTCCAGAAGCTCGTAGCATTGGTCCTGATAAACCCCAATTGATTGCTTCCTCTGCAGCAACAATACCTATTCCCTCAACTCGTTCTAAAAAAATAGGATTTCGCGTAATAAGTTTTTGATATTCAGCAACTTTTTGTAAAAAATAATCGCAAAAATCCAAACATTTATCTATCCATCCGTGAGGTAAATCAGCCCCTACCCCCCCGATACGAAAATAATTATGCATCATTCTCATCCCAGTGGCAGCTTCGAATAAATCATATACTAATTCTCTTTCTCTAAAAATATAGAAGAACGGAGTTTGTGCACCGATATCCGCCATAAAAGGTCCAAGCCATAATAGATGAGAAGCTATACGACTCAACTCCAACATAATTACTCTGATATAGCTAGCTCTTTTAGGTACCTGAATATTTCCTAAATGCTCTGGACCATTTATTGTTATTGCTTCTGTGAACATAGTAGCTAAATAATCCCAACGTGTTACATAAGGCAAATACTGTATAATTGTTCGGTTTTCCGCAATTTTTTCCATTCCTCTGTGTAAATAACCTAATATTGGCTCACAGTCAATAACATTTTCACCGTCTAGAGTAAGGATAAGTCGAAGAACACCATGCATTGATGGGTGGTGGGGACCCATGTTGACTATCATAAGATCTTTTCTTGTAGTTGGTACATTCATAGAGGTTTCCTCGATTCATTCTTCCATGAATTAATGAAAACGAAAAAAAAAGTTCATCAAAATCCAAGATCTAATAAATCAAATAATTAAATAAAAAAAAAATTAACTAGTTTTTAGTTTTTGATTCCCGAATATCCAACCGATTAATTAATTCTTTGTAACGTACTCTATTCTTCTTTGCAAAATAAGATAGCAGCCGTTGTCGTTTTCCTAGAATTTTTCGTAAACCCCTCTGAGATAAATAGTCTTTTCTATGCAATTCCAAATGTGAGGTAAGTCTTTGTATCTTATTAGTGAAACTTAGTATTTGAAATTCAATAGATCCTTTGTTTTCTTCTTTTAATTCTTGTGAAATAACTGAGATGAATGAATTTTTTACCATAAAATGAAAGCCCCTCCTTTATTAAATATTAAATGAAGATATTTTTCTTGATCAGTAATAATAAAAAGAATGGAAAATGGAATTAAAATGGAATATAGAATATATTAATAAATGGAATATAGAATAGGAATATAGAATATATTAATAGCTAAATAATATAATAATTTCAGTGTATTTAAATTTTATATACACAATAATCTTTACTTCATTAGTAATTCCTGCTTTTGTTAAATCAAATTTATTATTAAAAAATCCAATTTTCTTTTATTCGACTAGAGAGAAAAAAAGATAGTATATTTCTTTTCTTACAAAAGCGAAAAATTTATACCTAAAAAAAAATGAATTAATGAATTTGAAAATCGACTTGATACGTACATATATCAGACCAGAATAGGGAATGTAAAAAATACATGTGTCCACTTCTCTCTTTTCTTATATTAGATCAGAACGTTATTGATATATACATCAAAAATGCACCCTTACCGAATTTGTAATTGTGGATATATATGTATCCTTACCATACCGAATCGGCTGGCGTTGTTAGTATCAAACCAATATCGATTCATACAAGCTAAATCTTCTAATCGATAATTGGGCCAAAGAAAAAGTTTGAATTTACTTAGTAGGCTATTTTTATATCTATCACAATCTTTGCTTTTATCAAACCCGTAGCTACGGTGTTTTATGTTATTATCATTCAAAATGTATCTGTTTATATAAATATTATTTCTATTTTTTGGTTGTGAAGTAAAAGAAATTAGAATTCTTAATTCTCTACGCCGTTTCGGCGATAAAATGTTTTCAGGAACAAGTAAATCATAATTATTTTTGTCTCTATTTCGAATTCGATTTTGATGTCTTTCAATAAATTTGGTAGAATTCTTTTTATCAGCATAGCTCTTTTCCCCGTATTTTTGCTTAATTTGTTCTTTGCTCTTATGAACCAATAAAATACCTAGAATTTGGTACATAATAAATTGTCCATCATTTTTTACCGACAGACGCAACGGTTCGATAATCAATAGTCCTTTTTTCATCAATTCGGTCAACGTTAAATCCTTCTGAATCATCAGAATATCCAGACTTATTTCTTCCCTTTTAATAGAGGATATAATAATTTCTCGTGGATTTGTCAGTCTAAGCAGGAGACAATATACTTTGATATTATTGATTATTTTTTGATTTAAAGAATCATCCCATCTTAATTGAAAACATAAATACCTTTTTAGGAAGAAATCGAGCTCCACTTCCGTATTACTTTTGTATTGTTTTTTCTTTCTACGTTTTTTCCTGTCCGATTCCACATAATCTTCTTCAATATCTTTTTCTTGATTGGCGAAAACTGATCGAAGATCCGCTCGGTCCTCCGATTCGTTTTCCTCGTGCGTTCTATTTTCAAAATTAATAGATTTTTTTTCAAGAGATATAAAAAGATTGACATTTTTCTTGTTGTTGATTTTTTTATTTTCACTAATATTGTCATTTCTATTCAAATTGAAAAGAAGTAATTGGATTGGTATTGCCCAGGGTTTTATCTTATATATTTTGTACAATATGACAAATTTTTGAAAGAACCAAAGTTCTAAATTGGATATAGGATCGTTTAATATTTCGTCATTCATTCCCATCCAATCAAAAAGATTTTTTTTTTTTTTAGATGAATTAGTTTCTTGATCTTTTCGAAACCTACGAAAAAAATGATTTTTCTTATCAATTTTATCGGTCATTTGATATTTATTAGGGTTCGTTTTATTATTTTTTTTATGTTTGGTTCCAGTATCGATCCAGTACGCAATATGGACTTTCTTTCTAAGACAAAAATGAAGAATTCTCCAATCAAAATATTTTCTAGCTGGGGTTTTCTCCATATCGATAATATCATCCTCTGTTAGATAATTATTGATAAGAATACTACCTAACATATCAAAAAATTGGCTTGTATTTAGATTGTAATTATAAGAAATCTTTTTATTTCCTTTTAATAGGGATCTATAAATATATGAATCTTTCTGATCATGATGATTAATATATTTATATGATAAAAGATTATATCGAAAGTTTTTTTTCAAGTTCTCTTTTTCTTTTTGCTTTGATAATAGGTCTGCTTCAAAATTATTTTGTTTTTTGTACTGAATTAATGATTTGAATTGGTCTTTTTCATATAAATTCCATTTTGGTAAAGATTTTTTTTGAACCATACAGCCTTGATTAATTTTAGTTTGCCATATTAATCTATACCATCTAATCTGATAAAAATTGTATTTATATTGATAAGGACTCCTTAACCATTTTTTCCATTGACTCATTGCAGAATTTAGAAAAATTTTCTTTTTTATTTTTAATTCGGGATGAAATAGCCCTTGGTCCCAAAAATAATCTTTTATTTCAGTCTTAAGAAATAGGGATGTTCCGTGATATTGAAGGACGGATTTTAACTTATATAAATTAATAATTTGGATTTGTGATAATTTATAAAATACATATGCTTGTGACAAGGAGGATCTGTCAGAAGAAATTTTTGAATTGTTTTTATTATTATTTATAAGACTAATATTCCTTTTATTATGTGACTTTTTTATAATCGAAATAAAGTGAATTCGATTTCGATTTGTTTTATCAATTCTTTTATGATTTTCTTTGTTATTGTAAATGTATTTAGGAATAATTTTCCTTGTTGATTGAAGAAAAAGTTGTGCATTGATTCTCGGAATATTAATGATAACTATAAAGATATCTATGTATAGCCTTTCAATCAAAATTCTTATAAAAAAATAGGATTTACGAATCAAGCGAGCATTTCTTTTTTTTAATATTTGTAAATTTTTTTTTGATGATTGTAATCTTTTAGCATTATAGTTGATTTTGTTAGGGCGAATATTCATTTCGGAGCTTATAATTTTTTTTGTCTTTTCTTTTGTAATTTTGTCTATTTGATTTAAGATTGCGTTTGTTCTAGCCGTCATATCTTTCATTTTTTTTTCTGTCAGTGAATAATTTGTCCAATCTATAAATTTAATTTTTGGAGACGATTTTTGAATTGTCCGATTATTGATTATCGATTCCGTTTCTTTTTTAGTTTCATTTAATTCATAGACTTCTCTAAACCAAAATAAGAAAATTAGGTTTCTTTTTGATTTAAAAAATTTGTTTATTATTTCTTTTAGAAATAGAAGGTTTTGGATGAACCAAGTTTTTTTTTCTTTGGATAAATTGAGAAAAACTTTCCTTTTTTCGTTTAAAGTTTTTATAACTAAAAAAAAATTCTTTTTCAACTTTCTAATTTTTTTTTCGAGTTTTTTAAAAATCGGGTCAAAAAGGGAAAATCGTTTTCGAGGAGAACCAAAGGGCCGTTCGGCTTCCATTCCCCAAACTGTTAAAAAACAAAAATCGTTTTTTTGATTTTTCCTTTTCCTTACATCGTTAAGAATATGAGAGGATTTTGACTTCAATCTGTGCCAAGGTTTTAAACGAAAAGGAAATAGGATTTTTATTTGAATACCGTCTGTTAACCAGTTTTTCGGGAATTCTTTTTCTGATAATTGAACTCCATTATAGGTGCATTTAACATGCATTTCTCTATTCCAATCCGTTAAATCCTCGGACCATTCAGGAATTTGAAAAAATAGCATACGAATCATATTTTTAGCTATTATTAATGAAGGTAATAGAATATATTTTCGAAGAAGTGATTGAGTTACTAAAACACAACCTCTTATTACTTGAGCGAACACAATGCCATCCCAAGCTTCAGCTATTTCTATTTGGGTTTTTTCTTCTCTTTTGTCTTCGTCTCTTTTGTCCTTTTCTTTTTTCTCATTTTTGTTTGTTTTTTCCCCGTTATAAGTAGAATCGGAAATCGTGAATTCTTTGTTTTTACACATCCAATTTCGAAATATTATTTTCATCAGTTCAGAAATATCAAAAGAAAAAAAAAGAGAATTGTCCAGCCTGTCCAAAAAAAGAGGAGAATGCATATTTGCTTGAAACAGTTTCCAAATAACTGTTTTACGTCGTTGGTTTCGCATTGAACCCTTTATTATGTTTCGACGAAAGTCCGATTGTTGTGAATAACGTATTAAAGCCAC